TACTGTACTTGTACTGTGATTCGAAATATAATTTCGAAATCATTGTATTACTTATTATTACTTTAATTGATTGCAGCGAAATCTTTCATTATTTGATTTCTAGTTAGTAACTTCTATTTTTTTTCTTTCTTCTTCTTCGTTTCGGACCGAAAACAGAAGAGTTGATTAAATAAAAAATCCAAAGGGAGGTTCATGGCCAAGGGTAAAGATGTCCGAGTAACGGTAATTTTGGAATGTACCAGTTGTGTCCGAAACGGCGTTAATGTTAATAAGGCATCAACGGGCATTTCCAGATATATTACTCAAAAGAATCGACACAATACGCCTAATCGATTGGAATTGCGAAAATTCTGTCCCTATTGTCACAAACATACGATTCATGGGGAGATAAAGAAATAAATCGAACCAAGCATCTGTGTGTCACTCTTCAAAGGAAGGGGAAAAATGACATTATATATTATATATACATAACATATTGAAATATAAACAAACCAAATCCTATTTCTTAATTCTAATTCATTTTAGATCCGACCGAAATAGGATATTCGGGATAAGGAATAAACTAAACAAACCATGGATAAATCCAAGCGACCTTTTCTTAAATCCAAGCGATCTTTTCGTAGGCGTTTGCCCCCGATCCAATCGGGGGATCGAATTGATTATAGAAACATGAGTTTAATTAGTCGATTTATTAGTGAACAAGGAAAAATATTATCTAGACGAGTGAATAGATTAACCTTGAAACAACAACGATTAATTACTATTGCTATAAAACAAGCTCGTATTTTATCTTCGTTACCTTTTCTTAATAATGAGAAACAATTTGAAAGAACCGAGTCGACCGCTAGAACTACTGGTCTTAAAACCAGAAATAAATAGGCTTACTCTTTCTTCAATTGAGTTAAAATTCAATTCCAATCCGAACCTCAAAAGCGGATTGATGTTTTGTTCGAAAAATATGCGAATCCAGATTTGATTGTCGTGTCGTAAGAAAAAAAAGAATCGGGAAAAAAGAATAAATCTTTTTTTATTGAACGTGTTCGTTCATTTTGACTACTTTTATCATATTTTATCATATTCATTTCTACTCTACCTCCCGGAGTTCATTCTCCGGGGAACTCTGTTTAAACTATTCCGGTGAATTCCGCCCAATCTACTTATTTTATGATCTCATTGGAAATCATATAAAGACAATTCCTATTTAATATAGCGACTTGTGCAAGTATTTTACGATTAAGAAGCAACTGTCTCTTGTACAGATCGTGTATTAATCTACTATAACTATAAGAGACCCCCCCTTCACGAATTCCTGCGTTTATCCGAGTGATCCACAAACGACGAAAATTTCTCTTTTGCCTATCTCTATCCCTATTAGCCGAAACCAAAGCTTTTATTTTCTGTTGAGTAATAGTTCGAGTAAGTCTTGAATGAGCCCCCCGAAAGCTTGATGCAAATAAACGAATTTTTGTTCTACGTCTCCGAGCTATATATCCTCGCTTAATTCTGGTCATTGAATAATTGAAACTTTGACGAATAACTAATTGATTTCCTTTCTTTCAGTTATTCTTTTCCCCCTTCCTAGCCTATTAATAACAAAACGGATTTTTCCAATGTATAAAATAAAAATTCCAATGGCTTTGGCTACTATAACCTTCCCGACCACGATTTTTTCTAGGCATTTCACCTAGAAATAATCAATTGTATTCTCCTAGGTATCAAAAACATAGTAAATAAATAAAGTAGTAAATATAAATGGATTAAAGAAATAGTGGGTTCCATCGTTTCTATGGTTACTTCTTAAACGGTGAGGCCTTCTCTATACACCGGAGCCCCTTACTTGATTTAATCAATGTTATTGGTAACTTGTACAGTTCACACTCTTTGGCTCTACCCATGAATTATCCAGTAATAGGTCTTTCACAATGAGATCTACCTATACAGTAACGGTATTTAATTATAAAAGTTAGCGGGGTAGCTGACCCTGTGAGTCCGTTCTTGCAAGAGTGGGAACCTAATCTTTCTGTTTTTTAAATTTTAAATAGGATTTTCCCCGCTTAATGAATAACCATTTGTTACCAATGGGGAATTGCTTTTCATTTAAAATGGAGGTGATTGGATTTGCACCAACGGAAACCATAAATTTCATACACAATAGAGGGATACGATAGATTTTTTATTTTTAGATAACGAATGGAGTTCTTCCAGTCTATCCTATTCATCGGTACTGATCGTTGTTACTGGAAAATGGGTTTTCTTTCCTTTGTCCCAGCCCATGATCTGAACGAGTCGCACATACACCCTAGTACATGTTCCTCGACGCTGAGGGCATCCCCGAAGAGCAGGGGATTTTGTGACATTTCTGATTGGCTGTCTTGTATTTCTAATAAGTTGTTTAATGGTTGGCATGTTGAATCATATACATAATGGGCTGGTTTAGATCGATCCTAACCGGATGATTATGAATTACTTCTTTTGAATAGAATATTAAACCCGGCAAGAA